ATTTCTTTCGGTTTTTCTTGGATTAAACAAAAGAGAGTAATTACACGAGTTTCAAACTTTCATTTTGATTTAATTAATAGATTAATTAATATAATTAAGTTTTATCTTTTCTCCTACCTTCAGAAAAAGAGCATGTTCACTGTTATTAGATATTAGAATTTTCTGAAAGGTAACTATCCCGCTTTCATATAAAAATTTATATAGAATCTTTGAAAAAGACTTTTTTCATACTTCATAAAAAAGAAAAAGACTTACTGTCTTTAGGATCTGATGCTACACCGCTGCTCAATACCTTAGGGGATCCACTCTATTACATAAGTAGATTCCTAAGATTTATCTCATATTATGATATAAATAAACAGCTCTTGTTGTATCGGTCAAAAACCTATCCAATTGATCTTTACGGTGCTTCCTCTATCAATTAAATCTTTTTTTATCCATCGAAAAAGAAAGTATTTAGGCATATCTAGTCTTCACTTCATATTTCGATCTATGAAGTTTATTTATTTGCTACAGCTGAGAAAAAATCGTTTTGGACGATGCTTATGTAGAAAGCCCTTTTTTTGTTTCTAGTATTTCATTGACTAGCTGTTCGTTCTTTTTTTCTATAGTGGAGATAGTCGCACGTAATGGCAGATCACAGCCATATTATTAAAAGCTTGTGGTAAAAAGGGGTTTCGTTCTAATGCCCGAAAATAATATTCTAAAGCTTTGGTATGTTCCCCATTACTTGTGTGGATAAGGCCTATATTATAGAGTATATAACTTCGATCATAGGGGTCAATTTCTAGTCGCATAGCTTCATAATAATTCTGTAATGCTTCCGCATAATTTCCTTCAGATTGAGCCGACATCCGTTACGGTCGTCATTCGCTTTAACGAATTCTCCGTTTCAGAACCGTATGTGAGATTTTCATCTCATACGGCTCCTCCTTTAAGTGCATAATGAAAATAATATATGGAAAAATTTGATGTCATTATGAACTAAGCGGGGCTAATGTTTTTACAAGAAATCCCTAGCCAACCTTCTTGCAAAAGATCTTTTCTTACTACCAAGTGGGTTCATGCTAGATAAAAATAAAAAAGGAAACTCTAAAAATTTCTTTGTTCTCAACGCCCCTAAATTTCCCGGAATTAGTCACTTCAACAGTCTTCAATGGTTATACGGGTATCCAAAGTACGAACGAGATGGATGTTTATTGTTCCAACCATTTTAATTAGTCCCAATCCCAAAGAAGAAGAAAGAAAAGGAATCATTTTGAAGAAAGTTTTCGTGTTGTTGATTTCTCGGCGTAGTGCTTCTTCCCCTATGCCTCCTATTCGTATATTGTATTAGTGTAGTAGGATTGATATGTAATACGGGAACGAACCATAGGTAAAAACCTTTTGCTCAATACTAGAATTCACAATTGAAGCATCTAAGGCTGCATTAATCGTGGATACATGACAGAAGGGATTGCTTTTTTATATTATAAACTTCACCTTCAAAAGCGTAGATTTTTTTAATACTCGTTTTTCTTTCTATTCCAAATCGGCGAGAAAAAAACTAATGATAATCAAATCGCACCATCTCTGTAATAAGTAAATGCCTCTTTTTCTCCGGAAGTTGTCGGAATGACTCGTAATAAGATATCGGCTATAATTGTAAAGGTTTTATCAATAAAATTTCCATTTATACGCGATCTTGGCATAGGTAGTAATCCATTCTATAACTCTTTTTATTTCCTTTACCTTTTCTTTTGTGATAAAATATTTTCACAAACAAAGGAATTGTATAGTACGAACTAACATAAAAGCGGACTCGTTAAAATAAAAAAACCTTTTATCTACGTCCAATGTCCCATTTTTTCCGGTAAAAAAAGGTATCTATTAACCAGAATCTAAAAAACATTGATGAATAACTCGCTATTCACCCAGGTACTCAGTCATAATCCTGATGTCGGAGAGATGGCCGAGTGGTTGAAGGCGTAACATTGGAACTGTTATGTAGACTTCTGTTTACCGAGGGTTCGAATCCCTCTCTTTCCATACTTTCCACTAATTCACAGATCTTACGTGATTGACCACAATGTATCAAATAAAAAAAAATAGATATAAAATCTAAATTGCTTTGATATGGAAAATCCTGGGAAGAGCAAACAATGGATCCAAACCTCCCTACCAATCTATGATACATGAATAGGAAAAAGATTCCCCGACAAAATCCCTTACCTCGTGCCTTTTTAATCAAAAAAGAGGGCAAAGGGGAGTTGTCCGAACTATTGTTTTTAGTTATTTTTTTTTTTACTTAAGTTAGGTTTATTAAGTCTGTCGAGAGTAATATTCTACGACAAGCAATTCATTTATTTTCAAACCGACCCATTTCCTATCTATTATTTGATTGACTAACCCTTGATATTGGAATGTGTGAAGAGTCAGATGGTTTGGCAATTCCTCGGGGGCAGATGAATCAAGAAGATTTTGAACCAAAGTTCGAGAGTTTTGTTCATCCTTCACCGTAATAAGATCTCGGGGTTTGCAGCGATAACTTGGTATATCAACTATGCGACCATTAACTAAAATATGTCCATGGTTAACTAATTGGCGCGCTTGAGGAATAGTCAAAGCCATACCCAATCGAAAAAGGATGTTATCCAAACGCATTTCAAGTAATTGTAATAAAACTTGACCTGTTGACCCCTTGGCTTTTCCGGCGATACGAACATATTTAAGTAATTGGCGTTCTGTAAGACCATAATGAAAACGCAATTTTTGTTTTTCTTCTAAACGAATACGATATTGAGATTTTTTTCCGGAGCGTGATTGGTTTCTAAGATCGCTTCCTGCCCTAGGCCTTTTACTAGTTAGTCCCGGTAAAGCCCCCAGACGGCGTATTTTTTTAAAACGAGGCCCTCGGTAACGTGACATAAAGACTCCTTTTTTTATTGAAATTGTACAAAACTAAACAAAATTCAAACTGAACTAAATGATAATGATAAATGATGTGAAATCCACTCCAACAGTTTCTTGGAATACAAAAAGTCAGAAGATATATTCTCTCAATATACAGATTTTATTTTATTGTATATACAATATATATAAATAAAATAAATCACAAAAATTTGCCTTTATTTTATGGATTTATTTTGCAAAGATCTAAACCTTTTACCCAATATATATTCCTATATGGAAGTTTATATGACATAATATAAACGGCGTGGTAACTCTTATAAAAAGGTGAAAGAAGTCTTTTCAATCTTCTTTGATTTTGAAAGTACATTAAAAATCATGTAAAAAAACGAAAAAATATGGAAAAGCCGGCTATCGGAATCGAACCGATGACCATCGCATTACAAATGCGATGCTCTAACCTCTGAGCTAAGCGGGCTCAAATAAAATAGCGCATGCATACAAATTCACTAAACTACTAGATCGTATCAATTAACTATTCTATTCATATTTTTCCTTATCTATTTAGAATTAATCATATTCTATATATTCTAGAACAGAATATAGCTCAAATAAATAGTGATTATCAGTAAATAAATAAAACATAACCTTAATTAATTAATAGAATATAGCAATATATCGACTTTCTAATTTTGATTTCATTAGTTTCTAAATAAGAAAATCTTAATTAGATCAGAAATCTTTTTTTTTTTAGTTAAACGATATCTCATTTGAAATTCTTGTTTTTTTTTGTTCTAACCTCAATGCTATTATTATTTTATACTTTTTGTCTTTTGCTTTTATTTCTAATATTAGACAATTATTAGAATTAATATTCGAAATGACTATTCGAATAGAATTTTTTAGAATTATTCGAATTTCAAATCTACGAAGTCAGTTTATAATCTTTTTCCATTGCACATTGTAGAATTCTAAGTTTCAATAATAATCATAAATTTCTTTTCATGGAAGTAAAAAAAAAAGAATCGACCGTTCGACTATTTCTTCAAATTTAAGACAAAGATGAGAAAAGGAAGAACATATATATGTTATGTAATATATAACCATATTGAATTGCAAATACAAAAATAATAGAATCTTTATTGATCAGACTAAATCAATATGGATGGGGCGAAAGAAATAAAATAAGTATCTATATGTAATGAATTCAAAAGTTTCGGCATAAGACAAAGTGGAAAGACATCATAATGAGATCCTAATCTCAAAGCAAAAAAGGGGATATGGCGGAATTGGTAGACGCTACGGACTTAATTGGATTGAGCCTTGGTATGGAAACCTACTAAGTGATAACTTTCAAATTCAGAGAAACCCTGGAATTAACAATGGGCAATCCTGAGCCAAATCCTGGTTTACGCGCATAAACCGGAGTTTAAAAAGCGAGAAAAAGGGATAGGTGCAGAGACTCAATGGAAGCTGTTCTAACAAATGGAGTTCACTACCTTGTGTTGATCAAATGATTCACTTCATAGTCTGATAGATCCTTGGTGGAACTTATTAATCGGACGAGAATAAAGATAGAGTCCCATTCTACATGTCAATACTGACAACAATGAAATTTATAGTAAGATGAAAATCCGTTGACTTTTTAAATCGTGAGGGTTCAAGTCCCTCTATCCCCACTCCCCCGCCGACACCTTACCTTTTTTTTAGTTATTCAAAAATTCATTATCTTTTTTCATTCATCCTACGCTTTTACAAACTAGAATTTCTTTTCTTATTATATACAAGTCTTGTGGGATATATCATCCACGTACAAATGAGAAAGAAATATCGATTTGAATTATTTAGAATCTATATCATTTTTCATTTCTAAAACTTAGAAAGTCTTCTTTTCGCGGATCCAAGAAATTCCCGGTCCAAAACTTTTTTCGTTTACTATTTTTTTTTTCGTTTCTTTTAATTGACATAGACCTAAGTCATCTAGTAAAATGAGGATGATACTTCGGTAATCGCCGGGATAGCTCAGTTGGTAGAGCAGAGGACTGAAAATCCTCGTGTCACCAGTTCAAATCTGGTTCTTGGCATAGGATTGATTGGATTGATTAATTTTG